GTTTAGAGTTTGTTTGCTATGGGGCATGTTTTGTTTAATTTAAACATTCATACAACGGAATCCCACTTACATTTATTTTGTATTTCGATTTCATTTAGATATGGTGTAGATATAGGATGCTCTTACACAAACAAAACTCTCTCACTTTGTCTCGGTTTCTCCATAAAAAAATAATGAAATACTAAACTAAAATAGTATAGTATAATACTAATAATATAGTATTAGTTAATATATTATTAGTATAACTATGTTTTTATATATAATTAATTAATGAAATGAAATAATGAAATTCTTATTTCATTTCCATTTTTTTTTTTTCAAATCAAAACTGAAAAGATTTCAGTAGTCATATGGGATAAAATGTCTAGGGATTTCTAACATATTCTACTCGAAGTATTCTTTTCATTAAAATCCGGGTAGAGGATCATTGCTTCTATTGATTAGATAGGAATACACATAATCTAATGCATCGAACGATTATATTTTCTCTCCTTTCCTTGTCCTAGATTTCATTTCTATTTTCCTTAATTGATTTGATTCAATCCGTTGAGTTGCGAGGAACCTTTACATATAACAACTCATATCTTTCTATACCAAAAAAAATTCTAAACTTGGAATCTGTACTATCCCGGCTTACCCTCTCAGAAATAAAAAGAATCGAGTTGTTTCATTATAGTTAGAATGAAAGAGTCATTCTATTTCGGACCAATCTCTAGTACTAAAGAAGGATCGTGATTTGGGATGAACAAAAATACTTGTTTGTTTTGTTACGGCAATAACACTTAGTAAGACCAACCAATGGGTTAGGTTTCGCTACAAAAAAAAGGTTTGTTTTGCAGCAAACCTACACTACACAATGAAAGATAGCACAGAGTGGTAGAATCGACGGAATCATAAATGATCCACATAAGAGACTTCTAATAGAAAGAATCACACATTATCGAACAATTCGACAGACCAAATCCCCAAGCCAACTCAACTCATCGAATATAGAAGAAGGAACGTTGATACATTAAGGACCAATTCATTATCTCTGCATTATCTTTGAAACAATCAATTGGGGTTGTTGTTCGGCCAAAAAGCGATTAGTCGGGGGACTTCTACAAATACAAGACCAAGAAAAGAATAGGTCCTAGATCTTTGTGACTTAGGATTAGATTTGGTTGGGTCAGGTTGAAGTTTTTAGATAGGATCGTGTCATGATTTTCACTTCATAAATTGACTGGGATTGGGTATACCAAAACAAAAGTGTATCACTAACTCTTTGATCATGGACAGGAAAAGAGGAAAAAAGTCATATGTAATTCATCCATGAAGATTAATGAAGAAGAATGGGTATTTTATCCGAAATTTTACAAATACCGATTGGATCCGTTGGAATGAATTATTTTATTGTTTTTCTTTTCCTGTCCCTATGTATTTACATGAGCATGTGGTAATGCTTTCATTTCTATGGACCAACCAACCGGCCAGTCCATAAACAAGTACTAAATGAGGAAATTCAAACTATACTAAACTAAAATAGAATGTTTTGTTTATACAAAAATGGAATGTATTAGGGCTATACGGACTCGAACCGTAGACCTTCTCGGTAAAACAGATCAAACTTATTATTATCGAAATGATTCGAACTGTTTCAAAGACCCAACATGCATTTTGTTGCATTGGGCTCTTTCATCAACTGATGTAAAGATCAGTTAGTCCACCATATTTTTTCTTTACAGGAAGATAAGAAAAGAAGATAATGAGATGGCTCCATGTGCTCCGATTCATTATTTGTATTCTGATCTAGGAGCAATACCAAAGTGTTTCAAAGAAGGGTTACCTTGACTTAGGTCTGCCTCCGGCCTAGATCAACCTAAGTTAAATGGAATCTCTATCGCTCCGCTGCAAGAGTCAAATATGAGACTTCATACACCTTAAAGTTCATAGGACGAAAAGAGGTTCTTTTGAGGCCCTTATACTCATTATGCCTAGCATTGAATGGACTGGGTATTTACCTTATCAATTAGCAAATCAATGGCGGGTTCTATTTGATTTGGCACCTGAATTCGCACCTGAATCGGACCGAACCAAATATTTGTCAGGCTATTGTTCTCTTGTTCCCTCGAATCTATGGAGTAAGACATCGATTTCTCAATAAGATCAATTATGTTCATTGCATAATGGGCTCCCTTGAAAAGCATTGGCGCACGTGTAAACGAGGTGCTCTACCTAACTGAGCTATAGCCCTTGTGATAGATATCTTAACATATAGATAATTTCTTGTCAAGATGGGTATTCTATGATCCCACATGATAGCTCTCTGATCCGTTTACTGTTAACGGATTGGTATTGCTTAGAAATAATATTCCACCTATAATCCCCGAAGCGATGGGTCCTTTTTTTGTGGTGATAAATAACCTACTTAACTCAGTGGTTAGAGTATTGCTTTCATACGGCGGGAGTCATTGGTTCAAATCCAATAGTAGGTAGAACTTATTAGATACCATTGACTCTG